CGGCTATTGGAAATCAAAGGAGTACCATTTGGAAAAAAATAAAGGACCTTATTGAAAATTAGACGGGTAAGATAGGAAAAAAAAAGCTAACCGCTGGCCAAAAGAAAGATTGGTAATGCTCAGACTGAAAAAAAAAAGCTGCAGGTCCTACGTTTATATCATTTTCATTCTGATTAGCTTCACTGCTAAAAAATATTGAAGAACCTAAAGGATATAGAGTCACGCTCATAGAAAGAAGTTGTGTCGTACTGCCGACAGTTATGGGACTATAGCTTGTACAAAGGCAGGCTTAGGAGGTCTCTCGCACAGATGGTTTGGTATTGCAAATTCATCCCTCTTCTTGATGGTATGCTATCAGTTTTAGAACCAACTGTTTGGGGTGTTGTCAATCAACAATGCTAGGTATGACAAGTGAGTATGACACCAAGAATTGACAAGCTAGCTCTCTTTCAAATAAGATCTGTCCCTGCTGGCATTATTATCCAAACCTTCTTCTCCTTCTCTTGATGTAGAAAAAAATCCCCTTTATTTGAGGGTAATACAGAATTAGCTCTATCTTATCCAATGGGAGACTTTTGAGTTCATCCTTTAGCTGACTTATCAGAGATCGAGAGAATTGCCATAAAGTGCAGTACTTCCTCTCTGGTGTATAGATCCTTACCATTTCTTTTCAACTATGCTTAAGGAGCCTGGCCTGTCTTACTTTCCTGCTAAACGATACGATGAAGGCTTGATAGTTCAAGTAGTAAAGGGGTAGTCAAGCTGTGGCAAGAGGAGAAAAGCAGTTAATCTTAGTACCCGTGAAGTCAGGCTTTTCTAGCTAGTAGAAGGATAGAGACTAAAGAAAGTTAGTTTACCCGAAGCAGAGAGAAGAGAAAGGAAGAGTGTCTCCATGTTTCATTCTAGCAAATCTTCTGTGGAGTAGGAGTAGCACCTAGTTGAGTAGGCAAGTAACTTCTTTCAGTAGCACCTAGTTGAGTAGGCAAGTAACTTCTTTCACTAGTTGAGATAGACAGATTACTCAAGGTTGTACGAGCAGGCTTCCTGGGCCACTTACCCCTAGCTTTATGCCTGACTCACTGATACGATAGGGCTTAGGCTTACTTGCTTCCCTTTCCGATAGCTGCGCCTCAAGGGGAGAACCTGCTAGCTCAGGAGTGGCATTTCACCCTAAGCACACCACTGCCATAGTGGGGCAGCCTTCGCGGGAAAACTTATTAATAAGCAGGATCAAAGAAGACTTGCTTAATCCCCCTTCTCCCGGAACCTTTCCTCGTCTATTTGGCTATCTCGTCCTTTCCTTTCCTTCTCCCCCTGAATCAGAGCGGAAAGCTCGGATTTCGCTTCATTTTCAAATTGCGTCTTTCCCGTTTTCTGCGTTCTGTTCTATGCTTGCTATCTGCGCAATCAGTCATGGCCTCTCTGAACTTTTCGTAAATGGTCACTCACTGTCAAGGGAGCCACTTTCTTCGGGCGGCAATTCCCATCATTCGGAGTCAACGACAGCTCGGGCATCTTGACGGGAGCATTCCGAGTCCACCGCAGATGATTGAAGAAATATCGACTAGAAAAGAAGATACTACTACAAAGACATTAGTTAAAAATCCAGCGAAGACTCGATATGTACAGCTTCTTTTCCTCCCGTTGGATAGAGGAAACGAAAGTCAGCTCGACCAACCCTTGCTTGACCCGCTTACCTATGATCGGCGAATTTCGAAATCTTTGATCCCGTCTGATGAAACCGAAAATCATCATCTTGTTCTGACTGTCCCGGGAACTCTTTTCAGGCAGACCGAGAGGAGAGAGAGAGAGGAAATAACAAAGAATCATTCGGCGCGTAGTGAACTGCCAGATAGATCAGCACAGCTAGGGAAGCCGTTGAAACCCGATCATTCGAAGCAGCACAGTCAAAGAGACAGACCGAGTGCTCTATCTATAACTAGGGATGAGCTGACGACCGTATTCGGGATACCTTCACCTGGACCAAACCCAGACACTGGGCGTTGACCAGAACGGAGTCCTATTCCCATACTAAAGATAGCAGTCATATTAGATACCCAATAATCAGACCTTCAAAGATCAACTATGATAAGTCAGTAATTTCTTAGTAAGTCAGTTTGTAAGTCAAAGCCCATTGCTCCCCACTAAGGTTAGGTATAAGGCTAGGATCCTTAGTGGATACGTCGACGGATACATTCGTTTAGTGCGGCTGTAGTATCAGAGTCCGGGGCTTGACAGACACATGTCCGCAATAGCTAAAAACTAACGTGAGAGGGTGCAGAATGGTTATCGAAATCCTCCTAAGCTTTCACAGTTTTAGGAAAGGCCAGGCCAGCGGTCTCGCTATTCCTTCTTCAGTAAAGGAAAGAAGCCTTGATCCCAAGACTAGCTGCGGATTCTTCCTTTTATCCGGACTGACTCTAATCGTGATTTTGACTCTATTACTAGCGCCTCCCTCTGTCTCAATATAAATCGAGAATAGAGGTGACTTCGCTACCTTTCTCGGCGAAGAATATTCATTTCTTTCCAGCTTTGGTCACATAGGCTTGAACCACTCCTGGGAAACATACTTTTCTATTCTACGATCGGACTTTGCCGGGCATGAGCTACTCTCTTCTAGCCTTCCTCTAACAGGCATCGCAACTTCTTTTTCTTTCAAGCATGAGTGACCAGTCGATTCTCTAATTAAGATATAGCAGTCAACCATCAAGAAATCATCAACTATTTAATCGGGGATGAGCTCTATGGCTAATTCGTTCGGCTATTCTATGTTGTAAGGATCGACTTAAGCTTAAGCTAGAGCAGCTCCTTCAGCGGCTGGTAGTGAAAGGAACTGACGATCTTGGCTTAGTTTGCTCCTGGGGAACTTCATTTCTCGATAGTCAAGGTACCCGAAGTTAGGCAATCAGCACGAATTCCTTTAAATGGATCCCTCTCTCTTCAAGTTCAAGCTAGACTATAATATATACTAAGACAAGAAGGGAGAGAAAGCAAGTTTAGGAATGCCCTTGCTTAAGAGGAAAGACTTCTTGTTACATGAGAGGGTATGTACTGTCAGAACGAAAGGGGGAACGAACAAGCATTCATCTCTACCTCTCCAAGCGACTACTACTAAGTGGATATTCTTTTTGGAAGAAAGACCACAAACTATCACGGATACCTCTATAGGGTCTCTCCTTTCTTTTCTAAGGTATGTCACTTGTCTGTGAAAGGCTCTCTCGCCTACTCTACAAAAAGATTCAATATGAAAAAGAAGAAGCACCTGGGATCGGATACATCTTCAATCCTTGAATGTCGGTTTTGCCTTTGAGTCAGTCAATCGATGAAAGAAAAAGTCGAAGGGGGCAAGGTCCTTTCCTTTATGAACCCGTAACGAAAGGTTCCGGTGAAGAGGTCTCGTAGCCAGAAGTCAATCAATCCACCGGTTCATTTTCTGATTGATTAGAAAGATCAACCCCGGCCCTAGTGAGAAGAAGATGGTTAGACGCCAATTGAAAGAGTGGTAGTTTTATCCATGATGACCGGGTGGCTCTCTTTGCCCTTTCGATCTACTTCCTAAACTAAAGGAAGATCTAGCTGTGGATGATGTCCCAGCTGGAAAGTCAACCTTTTCATATTCATGCCTGCCCTATTGGAGATTCCAACTATATATGCATTTATGCATTTTCTTTTTATGCGACAGGTATGTGACCTTAGGAATTAGGTTCGGGAGTTGCTTTAGCAATTTAAGCTGGCTCCAGGTGTCAGTAATAGAAAAAGATTGGATTGGGAAAGACCATGGAGGTTGACAAACCAGTGCTGTTGGGGAAGCCTCTCATCGAGAAGAAAAAAGAAAATAGGACAATAGCTGACTAAACCTCTGAGCTCTTTTTCTGTAAAGATCCTTTTCTTATTCTTAAAGGGACATTTCCGCACTCATTTCAGATCATAGAGGTCGGGCTTCAGTCGAACAACCTTCTCCCTCCCTTCCACCGATGAAACTACTCTTGCAAAGTAAAAAAGTCGTATAACGTTCCTTCCAGTCGAATAGAATCTATTAAAGCAAAGCCAAGAGGCGATAGCGGATCTGTCTGAGGGCATCCGGAATTGTCTGTTTCGGTATTCACTCTTGTAAACGGTCGCAAACGCTCATCTGTCCACGAATAAGGTTCCCTTCTTTTATTCAAGATAGCTTTTATTCAATTAGGGCGAATACCCCTTTTTTTCTTTTCCGAATTTCTTTATTGAAAGATATGCTACTTCCCGGTCGAGATGTCTGAGGGAAACTTTTTCGGTATCAACAACTGTCGCAACGGTCCTGTAACTGTGGAAAAGGGTCCTGTGTTTCAATCACTTGAATCGGTTTATTAGTTATTATATAATATTATAACTGTAGGTTCGGCAGTACAGGGTAGGTGGGTGCAAAAGAAAGATAAGCTTGAGATGCTACAATAGCTTCAGCCTGATCGATCCGCCTTTAGTATTGGTAAGTTCCCTTCTTAGTCTCTATCGCTAGAAGGCCCTTTCTTTTTAGTGAAAAGGAAACTGAAAAAGAGCTTATAAGGTAAGCCCTTGCTTGTTCTTGTGCTTCCGTTCAAGATCTCCCCTCTCCATTCTTTGAGTTCGCATTAACATTTCCCATTACTCTGTCTTGTAGGGCTTGTAGGGCATTTCTATGTAGCAAGAAGCTCTGTTCAATCAGGGACAGGGAACTGAAGCACGAAGAACTATCGAGAATAGCGCCTTTCTTTTAGGCATATAAGTAAAACTGGAATGATACCCTCCGGGTTAAGCGATTGAAGTATTCATGACTTCCCTCTCTCCTGTAGTAGCACTCTATTTACTAGTACTGATTAGTACTAAACTCGCTTTCTGAAGGACTCAGTTAGTCAAGGAATCCGGAGATAGGTTCACCTGTTAGAAGTTTCGATCTATGGGCTTTCTTTATTTAGTAACGAGCTTTGTTAAAGAGATTAGAGAGGGGCACGAAAGAGAAAAGGTTTTCTTTTAAAGCTATGGAGTGAATTCAGAATTCAAGAGGAAAGGATTAGTTGTTTACTTTTATGGAAGCTAAGGCAAGAAGTCAATCACTTTCAGTATCTCTTGCTTCTTTGGTTAGTTCAGTACGAGTGGCAGGCTCAAACTGGCACAGGCAATATGTATATAATAATAAATAGGCGGTAATAAAGTCAAGCTTTTGCCAGAGGATGAGTCTTTCTCCTCCGCTGTGAACGCTATTATCTCAGAAGCTCAGGCTGTTGCACGCCTTACATCTCAGATTGCATCTTCGCCTCCACGAAAGAAGAATCAAAGAAGTCAAGTTCCATGGGCATCCTCCGAAGTCTCATCTCAATCCTGCGCTTTCTAAGGGAAGGCTTTAGCTTTCCAATCGTAGGCCTGGGCCTTCTTTCTTGACCCTTTACCGGAGAGGCAACCGTCTTGTCTTAACTGTCCCGAGCTGGGTTGTGCTCATTAAAATAGTTGTCCTAAATGCCCCTTTTTAGCTGTCGCGGGAAGTGAAGCAAACTCGACCAAAGGACAAGTCTGTTCCTCCTTCGTTTTCTGTTCCCGATTCAATCTTCACCTTTCCTGAATGAAGAAAGAGAGTGAAAGAGAAGATATCAGCGCAATAGGTACAGAGGGGAGAGAAACTGTCTTCGTTCGGTTCGGCAGAAGAAAGCCGAGAAAACAAATAGGAAGAGCACTAACTAATTAAGTAAATATATAAAAGCTATCACCACCTCGAGCAGTAAAACAAAGTCGTTATGGCTATGTTACTAACATAGACAACTATGAATGGTATTCATTGACAGGAGTGACCGCTTTCTAGTCGTAGTTGGTACCGCCCCTGTTCACTTCAGCATGCAAGGAAGACCTTCGGGAAGAATCAAAGGTTTTCTCCTCTGCAAAGCTATCAATGCTTTAGTCAAGATCTTTAGCAGTCGATCGTTCATTTTCTCTCGGGAGACATGGCTTCAATTCAATCATTCTCTCCGGCTTTTGAGATAGTCCTTTGATAGAGCAGCCTGGTTGGAAAGGATCTTGTACCTGCCATGTCAAGGTAAGGGCATCTCGCATATCAAGTTACTCTATCGATTATCGATAGCGTAATATAGCCCAACACAGAGAAGGAACAGGGTCGGTAGGTAATTCATCTTCGTTTGGATAGCAGTACGGTACACGCATCAAGATACGTGCTTTTCCACTCGAACCATAACCGGAACTGTAACCTCCATCTAGACCTAAACCTGACACCCGCATACCGCATATGCCATTGGTTTGTCGGTCGTTGTGTAGAAGTTCATTCGTGGTAAGCCACGTAAGGAAGGGCTCGCCGGTACCTTACAATTATTTGAAAGAGATTCACGTCGCCAGGGAGTACGTGTCACGAACGATTCGTTGGTCGGGTATAGGCGAAGACGGCTTGATAACGTCACTTCTCGGCGGAAATAGCAAGGGAGTAAGGATAGCGGATCACTTTCTGTTTCAGAAAACCGTTTTCGGGGACAGTCCATCCGAAAGAAATTTTTCAAATTGAATAATTCGGAAGAGAGGAAAGCAAAAGGCCAGGCATTGGACTAGTGGAATGAAACCTTATCCCATTATGGAGTGAGAACCTGATATTCTTTTATCAAAAGACATGGCCTCCCCTAATGGACTTTGGAACAGATACACGAGCCACTATCTTAGAGACCATCTTTCTTGATCGAAGCCCCATCCAAAGGTATACGCTTTAAAAGAAAGATACACCAATCATGTGCGGGACGAAGCAAAGCATTCGGGATAGTGAAAAACTCGCAACTTCCCCGATCTTTCCTTAAACCAACCCCAATGGGAAATTGACTCAATAGGCTGCTCTCTCTGAGTGACTAAGGAAGTCGGAATGATCCCAAAAGAAAGAAGATAAAAGATCTCTCAAGACCGATTCTCTCTATCTCTTTAGCCCCACTGCCAAATGAATGTGTTCTTCCTATGGCCATTTCCAGGCCTTTTTAGGCCAGTCAACATGCATATAGGTTAACTCTTTGATCTGCAGAATAAGGCCTACGAGCTCTCTCTTTTCTTTTATGGCAGAGATCTCTCCACACCAAGGAACCAAATCACAATGGATCGAACAACTGGAAATGATAACAGAATGCATAGGTCATTAGAAGGAGTTCCAATAAGCGGATAAATATAGTATATCACCTTACTTCTTTCGTCTATGAGGAAGAAATAAAATGGAAGAACCCGCGGATATGTGCAAAACTTCAATTCTTGTTAGCCGGAAAATGGCTCGTGGTAAAGACAAGATATACTTTGACCAGACGTGCTCGGAATCTTTTTGTCGATTCGGGGGAAGTTCTCGTTCCTTCACCTCTACAATTCGGTAAAGCGGCTTCGCCTCCTCGCTTTTGTTCAATTATAAATAAATAACCACTTTAATGGAGATTTATAGCATCATTCAAGTAAATACAGATTAAGATCGTAAAAACATAAGCTTGTAATATAGCTACACCTAATTCCAGACCAGTTAATGCAAGAACTATAAATAAAGGACCAAGATCCCCTATAAAAAACAAAATATCATTCATACATAGCATAGTCCAAGCGAACCCACTTAAAATCTTTACTAAACTATGACCGGCCATCATATTAGCAAATAAACGTATTCCTAAGCTTAATGCGCGAAAACAATAAGAAATTAGCTCAAGGAGTACTAAAAAGGGTGCTAACGGCAGTGGGACTCCTGCGGGTAATAAGAAGCTTAAAAAATGAAGCCCATTTCTTTGAAATCCCACTATAGTAATGCCAATAAAAAGAGAAAATGAGAGACCTAAAGTAATGAGAAAATGACTTGTAACTGTGAAGCTATAAGGTATCATACCCTGAAGATTACAAAATAACAAAAAAGTAAAAGTGACCAAGATGCAAGGGAAAAACTTTTGTTTAACATTTCCGGAAAGACCGCCTATTTGTTCGTTTACCAGGTTCAGCACGAAATCATAAATAAGCTCTACCAAGGATTGCCAAGCATTTGGTACTAAGTTTCCTCCTCCTTTTTTAGTAACAAAATGAATCAGAAGTAGGACCAAACTGAGAGTTAGCAGCATAAACAAAGAGGAATTTGTGAATGAGAAATACAAGTTTCCTATCTTCATAGGAATCAATGGGAGAATGGAAAATTGCTCAAGTGGGCTGTTGGGCGTAATCGTAAGAAACACTTTTCATTTCATCCCTGTAGTTCCGCTTCTTGCTCTAAAAATTAGGAAAGACTTGTCGGAAATCGCCAGTTGGCTTGGTCCGACCAAGAAAGGCATGGGACTCTTTGGGCATTTGGATCCTTCCTCTCGACAAAACTGAAAAGAAAAAAAAGAAAGAATCCACACATCACAAGAAATTGAGAGTTTCTAGTAATAGTAGATACGTTTGACTTTCAACGCCTAGCCAACACAGATCGTGATACATCGCCGCAAGCAAGTGCACGTTGTCCCCCGGCACCAAGGCGTCTATGACGTCATAGGCATTCTTTCCGGGCGGCAAGACCACATTATTATCGGTAAATAGCGGCGTTATGACTCTTTCGCTCAGCTGCTCCTTTATGGTATTTGCAACTGACTCATCCACTTTCTCCGTATAGTTGTGGATTGTTAAATTGCGTAGCCGGGCGACTCGCCAGCTGGCTATGATTTGGAGAGCTGTGGGTAACGCTAACCCCGAAAGAAGTTGGAGGGTATACTCTAGGATGGTATCGGACATCTCAATGTAATAAAGACTTTTTGAGAAATTCAAATGTTAGAACTCCAGTACGTATGAAACCAAAAGAAAAAAAAATGCAATTCTTCCGAACCCATCCACGAATAGCTAGAAAACCCTTTTTCTTTATTTACGATAATTTATGTGCTTCGGTGTTTTTCCACTTGGCTGTACAACATGAGTTTCAGGCCGACAATGAAAAACTCCACCAAAAAGTCTTCGGGTAGATTTGGGATTTGATTAGATAACGTTAAAACTTTGTTTGGAAGTAAGAAATGGTTTACGTTTGTCGTAGCCAATCCTGTTGGCGCTTTGAACTGAAGTATGAACGAACGCCCTCATCTTCGGGTGACTCTCGTTTAGAGGAAATTGGAACCTACCCACTTCTTTAGGCTCCCCACCTTAAATGGGCTGGGCTCTACTTCGCAAATGAAATTCATAAAAGCCCGTTGCAAGCACCTTTCGAGGAAAGGCAGGGCACACATCGCTTTCTTCTTCAATCTATCATCTGGATAGAGACCTATTCCTCGCCATAACTGGACAATTCTCTTCTTGGGGCATAGAGAGTCAGCTAAATGCACAGGTAGGCCCTTTTGACCCTTTAGGAGGAAAGCGAGTTAGCTGGTACGGGCGGACCCAGAAAGAAGAGAGGAGGGTTCACCACCAGTCAAGAAAGGAAAAAGTTGGTTCAGCATGGCAAGCGCAACCTCTCGCCTAGATCGAGATCCTTGGATAGAAGATCTCAATGCAACCTCTTCGTTATCATATCTATCAAAGCTGCTTTCCACTCTTTTCCCGGGTGGAGCTTCTTTAAACGCAGCAGGCCCCGCGAGTAGTCGAACAAATGAGAGGTTGTCGACGAAGGGGTCAAAGGTTGCGCTTGCGACAATCCGAAGGTTGCGCAAGACCCCTTCAACCTCGCCCGCGTGTTAGCTTGCTTGTACTATCGCTCGCCTGCCTGACCTGCTTTCTGGCTAGCTTCTTTATGGCAAGCGCTAGCGTAACCTAGCTAGCGCTACATCTTGCTAACGTCGTCTGAATTGCCTTGCAAGCGCTACATCTATATGGCAAGCCCACGTCGCCTTCGTCTCCCATTGTAGTCGCCTTCTTCATACGGCAAGCGCTACCCGTCGCTTGCACTACATTGTCTGACGATAACCTTGCCTGACCGCTTCCGCTCTGACTGAGCTGACCGTCGCACCTGACTTCTATATCCCATTATCCATAGATCTCCTTCCTTATCGTTGCCGGTCTAAGCAGAAGGTTGCTAAGTCAGATGTCTGGTGAACACATTCGTAATGAGTATGGGTCTAGTAGGTGTACTAGGAAGGAAGCGAGGTACTGAGTTTAGCGTCGACAAGGCAAGTAGTGGATCTTTATTATAATGATATGGGAGACAGTCAAAGCATCAGTCTCAGCATCAACAGAAGAAAAGGACTGACCGACCGCCGTTCAAGAGAGATCCCGAAGGCTCGAACTTTTTGCTAGCTTTGAAACATGGGCCGAAGGAAAGAGGAAGACCAAACAAAGTCGCGGTCAAAGCAAAGAAAAAGATGCCAAAAAAGATTCACTTTAGCTTCTAGCTCGCTTAGTGTAGGTTGCTTGCAATCCTGACATCCCGAGTGACAGTTTGGGGGATTGATTACGTGGCTGAATCTCCCGTTAAGGAGCTTTCCTACGTTCCTGTCCTTGATGTCTCTCTCATTCCGAGGTGAGGGTGAGGTTGCTTGCAATACTTTCGATAGCTGGCTCGGCCGAACGGAATCACCGATCTAGATACTAGATAGAAGGGTCGTTCACTCCCTATTCTTTGAGAGGTTGCTTGCGACGGTAGCATTAGCTAGGCAATCAAGGCAGGTCGAACAGAGTCAGTCCTAGGGCGAAGATCATCGGATGGAAAAATGGATTGAGCTGGCTAATCACTTGATGACCCGGTGGAGAATGGGAACAGAGAGGCGCTCCCATAAACGAATGAATGGGACTCCTGGTCCTGATCGAACCAGAGATTCCGACAACCCGGGGAATCGGCAGAAAGAGATGGGTCGGATACTGGAATCTGCCTAAAAGTCCTTACTTTTTCGAGGCAGGGCTTCGATCCGTATCTGGCCAACTCCTCGAACTGCTGGGTGCGACATATTCATGGACTGGCAAAGCGAACTCTCAATTTGATCAGGAGAGCCTAGAGAGCTCTCTATCTTTCCCCAAATTCCGACTAGCGCGGTTCTTTTTCTCGACCAATTTGAATTCTAATTTTTTTGATTTTAAGTTAAGTAGAGTAGTAAGTAGCTAGGCGGGTTTCAGCGCATGCTGCATTTAGAATCTCCAAAGAAATTAGAAGCGCCTATGATAGCGTATGATTTTTCCCATTTGTGACCGACGGTTGCTTGCAAGAGGTGGCGATCAGCAGTGTTCCAAAGCGCCATAACGACGATAACGCTAGACCGTAATATAGGCTTGCGAAGCAACCACTCGTTGTTCCCCTTGGTAACCTTGCTCCGCAACCATCGAGTCGGCCTTACCAAACCAAAGACAACTAGTGTTCCCAAAGACGGAAGAACGACATGCGACGGAACAAGACGGTAAAGCAACCACTCGTTGTCGTTTAGTTGTCCGTCACTCGTAGTCTCTGCGTCAGAGGTGGTTGTTCGGAAGGGTTTGACAACGTAACAGACAGCTAGGCAGTTACTACGCAACACACATTGGGGTGGTGCAACAATGGAACGACTAGTAGTCTACGAGGTGTTACGGAACAACTACCCGACGAGTGGTAATAACGACAACTACAGTAGGTTTGACAGTAGCGTTAGGACGACTGGTTCTCGTAGTTGTATTGCCCTAACGCAACGACTCAAACAACTACGAGTGCTCCCAAGACGATGAGACGCATGCGCTATACCGTCGAGTATTGCTTGCGAAGCAACCGCAACTCGTTGTAGGTCCTCCACTTACATTACAGTCGAGTAGCTTTCACCCCTTCGCTTGCAATGTGCGGTTGGTTTACCTAACGCATGGCTTCCCCAACGCCAATAGTCGCATGAGTTCTCCTAGACCATAACCCATGCCTTGAAACAAACCGCATGATGCGTTCCGGAGTTGCCGTAGTTCTGTTACCGCCTTGTCGTCTTGGGTTGGGAAGGATACGACAGGCTCAATTCAAGGACACTCAATTTCAAGCTCAATTTAAGGCTTTCGAAGCTCTGACGCTTTCTGTCGCATTTGTTCTATCTTTTGTTTACCTATCATTTTCACTTTCTTTAACCGTACTTAGGTAGCTCTTCGTTCGTTCGGCAGAGGCGTAGAGCTATCTACTTGGTCGCGACTGGCTCTGCTACGCTAGGTTCCCCCTATGGCGCTACGCATCGTTCCCTTCGGTCGAGCGAATCCCATTGTTCCGGTCCGAGAATCCCTATGTCTGAGGTCGAGCAGCTACGCTCTCGTTGGTCGAGGTTAGATCCTCGTATGTCGCCACTCTCGTCACTGGGCGTTGTCACTGATGCCCTGTTATCTCAGGACACTCTGCCAGGTTCTTCCTTGTTGACCGGCCTTGTGATTCTCGTTATAGAATGTAGTGCCCGACAGTTTCAAAGAACGGGTGAAGTCTCGGGATCCGCTCTAGTCGAGTAAGAGATTTCCCCTGTAGAGTAGTCTCCGTATCAGTCCATGGGCTAAGGTGCAATTGCCTTCTTAGAGCCAGTAACTTCGTACTGAAAATTGGAGAAAAAAGAGTGACAGAGGCATCTTCCATTCATATCGATTTTGGTTTTTCTGCACCATATTTTGATCTC